ACGAAGAAACACTAATAAAATTTCATATTCAGATACATAAGAATTATACAGGAGCTGAAATAGTCGTTTATTTTTTTTTGAAAAAACGTAAATAGATTTATTCATAGTAATAAATCTATTCCCATTATGATATTCATGGAGAAAGAATCGCAATAAATGCAAAGAAGGAACATCTTGGATCCGCCGTTGAAGAATTTGAACCAAGACTTCCAGGTGGACAGGATAGGGTATTAGTAGATCTAACACATAATTTATGTGCGAAATTTTGTCCTCTAAAAAAGGAAATGTTGAATGAATAGATCGTAAATTCTGATATTTTTTTATTTCTTTTTCTTCTAGGGAAGGTAATGGTATTTCCAAAATAACTGCAAATCCTTCAGATATTATTTTAAAAAAAAAAGGAGAATATAAATTTTTGTTGCGCCCATCAAATCTATTTTGGCTAGAATTTTTAATTGAAGAAATCCAATAATTCTGTTGATAGATTCGAATAATTAAACGTTTCACAAGTACGGAACTAGATTTATTGTCATAACCAAAAATTTCCATGGGTTCATAAAAAATTGAACCATTTAAACCATGATCATGAGCAAGCGTGTAAATATACTCCTGAAATAGAAGCGGATATAGGAAGTGTTGTTGCCTAGATCTATCTTTTTCTAAATATCCTTGTAATTCTTGCATTTACATTTATCCACTTGAAAGAGAGAAAGGGTACATGTCTGGGGTTGTCGAATGATACATAGTGCAATATGGTCAGAACAGGGTATATAGCATATATATAATATAAATATACTATATAGTATATACCTAGTATATACTAAAAATACTATATAGTATATAGTACGAAAAAAGATATACCCCCGAGACTGAGAGCACAATCGATGGATCTCGTTCTTCTCTTTTTCTATCCAATTGGTTTATGTTATAAAATTCTAATTACAAGAGAGTAAAAAAAATCCTTTATTTTTGCAACCCAGTTGCTCTTTTGATTTTGGAAAAAATTATATTCTCTTTATCAGTATACTCTTTCTTATACACATCCGTCTCCAATCCATAAGAGAGAATAGTTAGGATTCAAAAAAAAAAAAGAATCAATGGTCCACTCATAGGAGAACCCTTTCCCGCATCAGGCACTAATAAAATTTTAACATCTAATTAGATCGGGTAATTATTCAAATTAAGAACATAAGCTCGTTGCTTTTTGTTTTACCAGAATTGGAGCCATAGGACTCTATCCATTTATTCACTAGACCAAACAAAAAATCTGTCCCCTTCCAAAAACCAAAACAATATTTTGTAATGATCCAGTAAGGATCAACTCAAAGTTATATTTGAATAGTTAATCAAATGAATTTATTCATTTGATTAACTATTCAATTTATATTTTAATACGACATGCTGTTTTTTCCTTCATTACCTTTCAGGATCAGTCGTGGTCTTATAGACTCTACCAATAGTCTGGACGAATTCGTTGCTTCATCCAAATGTGTAAAAGATCCTAGTCGCACTTAAAAGCCGAGTACTCTACCATTGAGTTAGCAACCCAGATAAATAATGTAGTGTAGATACGATCGAAATTAAAGAAATAAATTGGATTGCACCGCGGAGGACCCCGTCAAACTTAAAAATGGAACTAGCAACAAATCAAATCTAAACATCAAATCTTGATTTTATGATCCATAATTTATAAAATTTATAAACACCAAAATATCAAAAGGAACAGGTTGGATTAAAAAACAATGGATTAAAAATACAATATAGATTTCAAGATTGACACCCATTTTTATCTTGGTCCATTTTTTTTTAAGAAAAACAGTATTTTACGTACAGTAAATGCGGCAAACCCGTCATTTGACTTAAGTAAAGGAAAAAATAAATCCGAGGTAGGGATAAACGGATCCATTTATCTACAATCCAATTATATTTGTTCGATACAACATTGTCAATATGAATGTTGATAAAATTCATTAAGGAAATAAAGGAAGGCCTTGTGTTGGATTGACACAACATAAATAATAAATTTTAACAGAAAAATAAGGAAAAGGATTTTTCGGAGAAGGATCGGCAAAGATCCCATTTTTGAACCCCATACGAGTGAAACACATTTCTAAAAAAAAAAAATACGAATACGAGAGTTTACTTAAGACTTATTTACATCTTTAACAGATTGTTCGGGACGATTAATCATGAAGGAGCCCTTTTTCTTGAACAAATAAACTATAAACCTCGAAGGAAGGACCTTAATAAATTTCAAATATCCGAATAAAATAATTTTAACCAAATAAGCTATTCCAATGACCTGGAAAGGTCAGAAGTTTCTCGACAATATCGATTTCTCACACTTCCCTCGAGTACCAAAGATTCATAAAAAAAAATAAAACGAGTTTAAAGAATCTCCGACTTCAGGTCAGGGTTGGAAAACATATTTTCGTTCATTACTTAATTTGATCCCTAATTCAATCAACAAGTCGACGCAATCCCAATAAGTATCTAAAAATTTGTAGCAGATATCTTATTCACTAAAGAGATACAAATTTTCATCATGTCCAATTTAATTCTCAATTGTTTAATTTAAAACATAAATAGATTGAGAATAAAGTTTATTTGTTTTCATGTGTATGGAATAGAAAAGATATCGTCTAAGGTAAAATGAAGGTCATTATTCTTTCTTTCATCTGAAAGAGAAAATAAGGACTCCTCTAATTATTCTTTTTTCCTATCTATCATATTTATTACATTACAATATACAAAGAACAATTGTTACCCTAAGTAATTATGTATATTTAAGGAATCACAGATATATATATATATATATCTTTTTTCCCTTAACGAATCTCCTTCGTTTTATACATATTTTTTTCCTTTTAATGTTGGATACGATATGATCCAATTGGTCGTTTCTGATAGACACAACCTGGGACGGAAGGATTCGAACCTCCGAATAACGGGACCAAAACCCGCTGCCTTACCGCTTGGCCACGCCCCATTTCGATTTCTATACTAATAAAACTATTATTAATATTGCTTATTCGTCAATTCCAGCCCAAATACATATGGATAGGATATATTGTTGCTAGGATTCGACACATGTATATATAGAATCCAAAAAATGTAATTGATCATTACATGGAATTCAATTAAAATATTGTATGAAAGTACAATTCCTTGTATTCTCGTTTGAGAATTGAAAAAGGGATAAGATATTTGGTTTTGGAAAGTTCAAATAAAAGGGAGATTTTTTGGACCTTACTTTTTAATTTTTACCTTATATTATAAAAATAACTCAATCAAATTATCTAATCTACAAGAACAAAATGTTTCTTATGCTTAATATCTTTAGTTTAATCGGTATCTGTATTAATTCTGCCTTTTATTCAAGTAGTTTTTTCTTCGCAAAATTGCCCGAGGCTTATGCCTTTTTCAACCCAATCATAGACGTTATGCCCATCATACCTCTACTCTTTTTTCTCTTAGCCTTTGTTTGGCAAGCTGCTGTAAGTTTTCGATGAAATCTTTAAGACTTTCCTAAATTCATTTTTTTTTATCAAAAAAAAAAAATGAAATTAATAAGATTGGATAAGTCTTATATTATATTACGGACCTTTGATTGATTCAAAAATAGAAATTTTTTCTATTAAATAATTGCAGCAATTAATTTTGCTCCATTTATTTTCTTGTTCTGACCTTCCAGTGAACAAAGACTCAGAATCTTATTACAAATAAATTAGTAAAAATTACTTTTTTTGAGAAAACACTTATATATATATATTTTAATTTTATTTTTTGAAGTGTCATGTCAAAACTCAAAATAGCGTATGTGGTGAAAAAAATAAAAATAGGTAATCTATTCCCCCTTTCACAAATAAAAATAAATAAAAATGATCCTATATTGGAGATTGTGTAATGCTTACTCTCAAACTATTCGTTTATACAGTAGTGATTTTTTTTGTTTCTCTCTTCATCTTTGGATTCTTGTCTAACGATCCAGGACGTAATCCTGGACGTGAAGAATAAACATAATCGATTTTTCATTTTTTATTGTTTTTTTGAATTCTTTTTTTTCTATATATTTTTTTTATAAAAAAGGTGATTGAGATTTTTTTTTTTAATTCGAAAGTATCGAGCGATCAAACGGAGCGGGGAGAGAGGGATTCGAACCCTCGGTACAAATAACTTGTACAACGGATTAGCAATCCGCCGCTTTAGTCCACTCAGCCATCTCTCCGAATTAAAAAATTTACGATTTTTTATGTGATGTGACACGTGAATTTGAAGTAAAGATTGATCAAAAAAACCCTTGTTTTTCCTTCCTTACTTATTATAAGGATATATAAAAATAACAATATATAAACCAATATATAAAATTAAAAGATAATATATAAAAAAGATAAGATATCCAAAAAAATCAGCAATTCAATTTATATGCTGATTTTGTACAAAAGGTTTATTCCCCCGGCCCAATAAAGTACTGGAGTACTGGCCGGGTCATTACTTATTTTTTTGCTCCAACGAATCAATTATTTATAGATCAAAAAATTTAATCACGATTCGATATAAAATAGTAAATACTTGTTAGTAAAGCAGTAATAGGGTCAATTTACATCCCCATTTCTATGATATGATGGAGGTGTCATTTCTTATTATTAATAATTTATATTTTATTATTACTTTTTTTATATCTAATTTTATTGAATTACTTTAAAAGGTGGAATAAAAAACACATATGGGCATATATATATAAAATAAACAATAAACTCAACTATTAAACATACATATTTATAATATTTAGAATTTCTTCTAAATAATTCATTATCAGTATAACATTAGAAATAGCCCATTTACTTCTTCTTCGGAACAGAACTGTCAATAATTACTTTCCAGCAAACGAAAAGTATAATTATAACTTTATTATGTTCTTTAAATAAGATACACTTTTTGCTCTTCACCCTTTTTTCTTAAAATTGACGGCGGGTCGAAATACAATACACGTCAACGCT